AGGCGTTTACTGTCTGTTCTTGATTCAACACACTTCCACTGTAGTGTCCGAGTAGATACTGTTACTTTCTCTCGAACCATAGTAATATTATTTTATTTGATTGAATTATTTATTTCTCTTGTTTCTCTTGAAATTTATTCACTGTTCGTTTCTACACACGTCTTTTTTTCGGAGGTCTACAGCCATTATGTGGCATAGGGGTTACATCCCGTACGAAAGTTAATAGTATACCACTTCTACGAATAGCTCGTAATGCTGCGTCTCTTCCGAGACCGGGACCTTTTATCATGACTTCTGCTCGTTGCATACCTTGATCTACTACTGTACGAATAGCATTTGCTGCTGCAGTTTGAGCGGCAAAGGGTGTCCCTCTTCTCGTACCCTTGAATCCCGAAGTACCGGCAGAGGCCCAGGAAACCACCCGACCCCGTACATCTGTAACCGTGACAATGGTATTATTGAAACTTGCTTGAACATGAATAACTCCCTTTGGTATTCTACGTCCACTCTTACGTGAACCAATACGTACATTCCTACGTGAACCAGTTCTCGGTATAGCTTTTGCCATATTGTATCATCTCATAAATATGAGTCAGAAATATATGGATATATCCATTTCATGTCAAAACAGATTCCTTATTTGTACATTGAGCCTTTTAGCGAGTCTGATTATCCTTGTCTTTGTTTATGTCTCGGGTTGGAACAAATTACTATAATGCGCCCCCGCCTACGGATTAGGCGACATTTTTCACAAATTTTACGAACGGAAGCTCTTATTTTCATATTTGTCATTCCTTATCTTAATTCTGAATCTACTTCTTGGTAGAAAATAAGTTTCTTGAAATTTTTCATCTCGAATCGTATTGAATAAAAACGCCCTAATCTTTCGAATCCTTGTTTCGGAGTCGATAAATTATACGTCCTCTGGTTGAATCATAACGACTTACTTCAATTTTGACTTTATCTCCCGGCAATATCCGTATAAAACTACGTCGGATCTTTCCTGAAACATAACCTAGAATCAGATCTTCATTATCTAACCGAACCCGGAACATGCCATTGGGAAGCGATTCAGTAATTAAACCTTCATGAATCCATTTTTGTTCTTTCATTTCAGGTAAAGCCCCCCTGAAGTATCAACTAATGAAGGAGAAACGATATTAGACAACTCACCCCTTTTCTTTTTTTTTTTACAAATAGGAAGAGGTTTCGGATCCCATTTGGATATTAAAAGGATTACCATATATAACACAAAATTTCTCCGCCGATTCCTTCTAGTCGAGCCTCCCGGTCTGTCATTATACCTCGAGAAGTAGAAAGAATTACAATCCCCATCCCACCTAAAATTCTAGGAATTCGTTGAGAGTTAGAATAGATTCGTAGACCGGGTCTACTGATCCGTTTTAAATTTAAAAAATTTCTATAGGGTCTTTTCCCATTCCTTCTATGTCGAAGGGTTAAAACCAAAAAATAGTTGTTTTTTTCTCGATGTTTTCTGACGTTTTCGATAAAACCTTCTCGGAAAAGTATTTTAACAATATTTTCGGTAATATTAGTAGATGCTATGCGAACAACTCTTTTTCTATCCATATCAGCATTTCGTATAGAGGTTATTATCTCAGCAATAGTGTCTCTACCCATGATGAACTATAATTATTGGTGCCTGGAAATTGGATATAATCAACATGTTTTTCTTTTTTTTTTCTATTGGTTTATGAATAGGAATTTTTTAAGGTATATGCGTGAGACACAATCTACGAATTAATCTAGTTCTTAATCTAGTTCTTTCAAATACCCCAAAGATATCACGATCTCATTTTATTTTATAATACCTCGGGAGCTAATGAAACTATTTTAGTAAAATTTAATTGTCTCAATTCCCGGGGGATTGCACCAAAAATTCGAGTTCCTTTTGGATTTCCTTCTTGATCAATCACAACTGCAGCATTGTCATCATATCGTATTATCATACCGTTGTCGCGTTTAAGTTCTTTACAGGTACGAACAATTACAGCTCTCACTACTTCTGATTTTTCTAGGGGCATATTTGGTATTGCTTCTTTGATCACAGCAACAATAACGTCACCAATATGAGCATATCGACGATTACTAGCTCCTAGGATTCTAATACACATCAATTCTCGAGCCCCGCTGTTATCCGCTACATTTAAATGGGTCTGAGGTTGAATCATATCAAATTTTGAGTCTATTCTTCCAATGCAAAGGATGAAGAAAATAAAAGAAATATTGTTTGTCCAAAAAAAGAAACTTGCGTTTTTGTTTCATCCCCAAGATTCATTTCTGTCGGTTCTACATTTTTATCCCGAAATAATAAATTGAGTTCGTATCGGCATTTTGGATGCTGCTATTAAAATAGCCCTTCTAGCTATATTTTCGCTTACTCCACCCATTTCATATAGTATTCGCCCCGGTTTAACAACAGCTACCCAATATTCAGGGGATCCTTTCCCCGAACCCATACGTGTTTCGGCAGGTCTTA